CCGGGTGAATGGAAAGGAAAAAACAAAAGATGAATTCCACTTTAAAGAGACATCCTATAAGGATAGCCCTGTTGACGAAGATTCTTATCTTGATGGGTATCAAGAGAATTGGGAATTGGGAAGACTTAAAGAAGAAAAAAAAGAAAAGACCCATGCCTATTTCCGGTTTGAAAAACCTCTTATGACTTTTTTTTTCGATTATAAACGATGGAATCGTCCATTTAGATATATAAAAAATGATCTATTTGAAAATGCTGTACGAAATGAAATGTCACAATATTTTTTTTATACATGTCCAAGTGATGGAAAAGAAAAAATATCTTTTACGTATCCGTCACTAAAAATTTATTATAAAATAATTATAAAATAAAAAAATTAATAAAAATATTAATACATAGGATAAATACAAGAATAGATAAGACGAAATTCGTCCACCTCCCATATATTTAATCCCTTCTCCCATAAATAAACTTGCAACCCCAACCCCATTTATAATTCCATCAATTATACGTCTATCAAAAAACTGAATGAGTTCGGCTAATCTTCTTATACTCATGATTAAGACTCTAGTATAAAAAATGTCTATGTAACCACGATTATATGACCAATTGTATACCACTTTTTTTATTTGGTCCAAGATGATTCTTTTAGGACCCCTTTTTACAAATGAATTGATTAAGTCCAAATTCTTGAAAGATGAATAAACAGACCCATATAAAATAGATGCTATAAATAGTCCAAAAAGAGCTATACTTACTGAAAAAATTGCATTTGTAAAAAATTCATACCAATTCATAGAATAGTTTGAATTTTTATTCAAAAGGTTTCTCGATGGAATTAACCATTTCGATAATATATCAAAATCTACTACTCCTTGATCAAAATCAATTCCTATTGATCCCATGAACAAAGTAAATAGTGTCAATATAAGAAGAGGAAATAGCATAGTATTGTCCGATTCGTGAGGATACATGTAAGTGTATTTATTTATAAAAGAAGTACTCAAGTATCGCATTCGATTTTTTATATTATCATTAATTTGATATGTATCCTTTGAAAAAAAGAAGACCTTATTATTAATTGTTGATAAAAGTAAATTTCTATTGACTACTTTCGGTACTGCTTTTCCCCATAGAGATATGGAATAGAATGAACTATTTTTAGTACTACTATAATTTTTAAAATGAACACGCAAATGCCCATCAAAGGTTAGTAAATACATTCGAAACATATAAAATGCGGTTAATCCCGCTGTAAAACAAGCTATTATTGCAAAAATTGGTGAATACAACCAACTATCATTAATAATTTCATCCTTGGACCAAAAACAAGCAAGAGGCGGAATACCACAAAGAGAAAGTGTACCTAATAAGAAAGTAGTTCTTGTAATTGGAACATATCTTGTTAAACCGCCCATAAGAACCATATTCTGACTTTTATCGGGTGAATATCCAACAATAGGTTCCATAGAATTAATAATGGATCCGGATCCCAAAAACAATAAAGCTTTAGAATAGGCATGAGTTATTAAATGGAATAAGGCAGCTCGATAAGAGCCTATACCTAGAGCTAACATAATATAACCCAGTTGAGACATTGTGGAATAGGCTAAACTTCTTTTAATATCTCTTTGAGCGAGAGCCAAAGTAGCTCCTAATAGTACTGTTATTATGCCTATTAAAGAAACAAAATTCATTACGTAAGGTATAACTCTGAAAAGAGGAAGAAGCCGAGCTACAAGAAAAATTCCCGCTGCTACCATGGTAGCAGCGTGTATAAGAGCCGAAATAGGGGTGGGCCCCTCCATAGCATCAGGTAACCATATGTGAAGAGGGAATTGTGCAGATTTAGCAATTGCGCCGACGAATAATAAAAAGGCGCAGAGAGTAACAAATGTAGAATTGACCCCATTACTATGGATCAAGTTATTAACTATTTTGAACAAATCCCGAAATTCTAAACTGCCAGTTATCCAATAAAAAGCTAAGATTCCTAATAATAAACCAAAGTCTCCTACACGATTAGTTATAAAGGCTTTTTGGCAAGCACTTGCTGCAACCGGTCGTGTAAACCAAAAACCTATTAATAAATATGAACACATTCCCACGAGTTCCCAAAAAATATAAATTTGTATCAAATTGGAACTAGTAACTAATCCCAACATGGAAGTATTAGAAAAACTCATATAAGCAAAAAATCTCAAATATCCTTGATCATGAGACATATAATTGTCACTATAAATAAGAACCATGATTCCAACAGTAGTAATTAGTATTAACATAATAGAAGTAAGTGGATCGATCAAGTGTCCAAACTCTAAGGAAAAATCATTATTGATAGTCCAAGACCATAAATATTGATAAATAAAACTTCCATTTATTTGCTGAATAGACAGACTGGCCGAAAAGGCCATAGTTATACTTAGCAGTAAAACACTAGTAAAACCCCACATACGACGAATATTTTTTGTTGCTATAGGAATAAACAGAAGTCCAAATCCTATTGACATAGTAACTGGAAGTGGAAGAAAGGGTATTATCCATGCGTATTGATATGTTTGTTCCATAAAAAAATATTTGTTTTTTTATTGTTATAAATTTAATTGTTTCAAATCCACCAACCAAAAGAACAATAATAAAAGAAATCAACAAAAAAAAATTATTATATATTTCATTTAGCCCTAGATATATGTGATATGGCATAGGTATATATACATGGATACATATATATAATTCATAATCTTTTGGTATATTTTGTATATATGTATATATTTATTTTTACATATTTACATATATATTATATAATTATATAGAATTATATTTCTATTATTATGATATGTTTTACATGTTTTGAACAAAGTATTTATTATCCATGGGATAAGTATGGATAATGACGAAAAAACGATCTAAATATATGTCTTTCACATACAATAATAAAAATTAGTATTTTATTTTTGAATGGCGGTTCCAAAAAAACGTACTTCTCGATCAAAAAAACGTATTCGTAGAAATATTTGGAAGAAGAAGGGATATTTAACGGCAGTAAAAGCTCTTTCTTTAGCTAAATCGGTTTCTACTGGGCATTCAAAAAGTTTTTTTGTGCAACAAACAAGTAATAAAATTTTGGAATAATCTAAATCGACATACGATTAAGAACTTAAAAATTTTTAAGATATTTTTTAAGATATAATGATTCACATTAACTAATGTATTGAATGTATTTAACTCCTTAATATCAATATTAGTAAGAACTAACTGCTGTGGCGTGTTATATAGTAAATAATAATTTTTATGTTTACTGGCCTCTTAGTATAGTACTAAGTATTCTAATTTTTCTTTATCAATTAAATATTCTATTGTGAAAATTTAATTGATAGAGAAAAAGTTTTTTGTTATATGCCTAGCCCAAAACCTAATTAGAAGTATAGTTACTAGATAGTATTTATAAAAAATTACGAAGAGTATTATTAATGATACTAAGGTATCGAAATTATTAGAAAAATGCCTCGAATAAAATTATGATAAATATGACTTTTTTTTTTTTTTATTAATCTTTATTAATTTTCAATACATTGATTAAAAAATCATCTAAAAAAAAAAGATGATTTTAAATTCTATAACTCGACCCTCGGCCCGGAACAAAACTATCTAGTTCTGACTGTTTTGGTATAACTCTATTTTTACATTCTAAACTAGATACATGAAAGTTTATTCTTAAAGCTAAACCCTACGGCGATACTTAGTAAACATTCAAATATTAATTTAAATAAGTCTTTTTTCATCGGTTCTAACGTTTACTAACTATATTGAATCCTTGAATCTTGACCATTTAACATGAATTGATTATTATTTATTAATATTTCAAATAAGCCGCCATGGTGAAATTGGTAGACACGCTGTTCTTAGGAAGCAGTGCTAGAGCATCTCGGTTCGAGTCCGAGTGGCGGCATCCCCTAAAAGGGACACAGTGGATCCTAATAATATATTTAATTCTCGATTTTAATTCTATAATGGAGAACCCCCGCCCTTTTTATGATATTTGCAACTTTAGAACATATATTAACTCATATCTCTTTTTCGATTATTTTAATTGTGATTACGATTCATTTTATGACCTTATTAATCCACGAAATCGTAGGATTACGCAATTCATCGGAAAGAGGTATGATAGCTACCTTTTTATCTATAACAGGATTATTAGTTATTCGTTGGATTTATTCGGGTCATTCCCCGTTAAGTAATTTATATGAGTCATTAATCTTCCTTTCATGGAGTTTCTCCATTATTCATATGATTCCTAAAATACGAAATAATAAAAATTATTTAAGCGTAATAACCGCGCCAAGTGCTATTTTTACCCAAGGTTTCGCCACGTCGGGTCTTTCAACCGAAATGCATCAATCCGCTATATTAGTACCCGCTCTACAATCTCAGTGGTTAATGATGCACGTAAGTATGATGCTATTAAGCTATGCAGCTCTTTTATGTGGATCATTATTATCAGTCGCTCTTTTAGTCGTTACATTTCGAAAAAACATCGATATGTTTTTTAAAAGCAAGAATTTAGTAATTAAATCATTTATTGTTGGCGAAGTCGAATATTTGAATGATAAAAGAAGTGTTTTTAAAAACACTTCTTTTATTTCATTTCGAAATTATTACAAATATCAATTGACTCAGCGTTTAGATTATTGGAGTTATCGTGTCATTAGTTTAGGCTTTACCTTTTTAACCATAGGCATTCTTTCTGGAGCAGTATGGGCTAATGAGGCTTGGGGATCTTATTGGAATTGGGACCCTAAGGAAACTTGGGCATTTATTACTTGGATCATATTCGCGATTTATTCACATACTAGAACAAATAAAAGTTTACAAGATACACATTCGGCACTTGCGGCTTCTATAGGATTTCTTATAATTTGGATATGTTATTTTGGGATCAATCTATTAGGAATAGGTTTACATAGTTATGGTTCATTCACATTAACATCTAATTGAATAAACAATACATAACATAAGAACATCATCTCATATGTATCTCGAGTTTTTGCGAACCATTTTATTTCTGGAGTCAAATGGTTCGCAAAAACTCGAGATACATCTCATTACAACTCTAATTCACTTTATTTTACAGAATTATAAGACTTACCGTCTCATTAATAAAAACTATCTATAAAAAATAATTAGATAAGATATCTTGTACCTTGTCAACTGATAGTAAGAGAATGAAATCGGGATAAATACCAATACCTATTATTGGTAAAAAGAGACAGATCGAAACAAAAAGTTCTCGTGGTCCAGAATCCACAAAATTAGAATTTGGAACATTGAATAACTTGTATCCGTAGAACATCTGACGTAACATAGATAATAAATAAATAGGAGTTAATATCATTCCAATTGCCATTCCAAAAGTAATTAGTACTTTTGGAATTAAAAGATATTTTGAGCTGGTAATTATTCCAAAAAATACTACTAATTCTGCAACAAAACCACTCATCCCTGGCAATGCAAGAGAGGCCATCGAAAAACTACTGAACATTGTAAATATTTTCGGCATCGGGACAGCTATCCCCCCCATTTCGTCGAGAGAAACAAGAGGTATTCTATCACAACAGGTTCCTGCCAAGAAAAAAAGTGCAGCACCAATAAATCCATGAGAAAGTATTTGTAGAATGGCTCCATTTAGTCCCATGTTGGTTATGGAACCAATTCCTATAATTGTGAAACCCATGTGAGATACAGAGGAATAGGCTATTCTCTTTTTTAAATTGCGTTGACCAAAAGAGGTTAAAGCCGCATAGATTATTTGTATTGTTCCCACTATCACCAACCACGGAGAAAATATGGAATGAGCACGGGGTAATAATTCCATATTGATCCGAATCAATCCATATGCTCCCATTTTTAATAAAATTCCGGCAAGAAGCATACATGTACTGTAATGTGCTTCTCCATGGGTATCTGGTAACCATGTATGTAGAGGTATGATCGGCGATTTGACAGCATAAACAATAAGGAAGCCAAAATAGAATATTATTTCCAATGCCATAGGATATGATTGATTAGCAAGTCTTTCAAAATCTAATGTTGGTTCAGTGGAGCCATATAAACCCATACCTAGAACTCCTATTAATAGAAAAATAGAACCCCCCGCAGTGTACAAAATAAACTTTGTAGCCGAATATAAGCGCTTTTTTCCTCCCCACATGGATAAAAGTAAGTAAACAGGAATTAATTCTAACTCCCACATTATAAAAAAAAGTAAAAGGTCTCGAGAAGAAAATGATCCTATTTGACCACTGTACATCGCTAACATAAAGAAATGGAATAATCGTGAATTTCGAGTAACTGGCCAAGCCGCTAAAGTAGCTAAAGTAGTAATAAATCCTGTCAGTAAAATGGGTCCCACGGAAAGCCCATCGATTCCCAGTCTCCAGTGAAAATCCAAAATATTTATCCATTTCCAATCTTCTTCCAATTGGATTAAGGGATCGTCCAATTGGAAATGATAACAGAATGCATAGGTCGTTAAAAGGAGTTCTAATAAGCATATACATATAGTATACCATCTAAACACCTTATTCCCCTTATGGGGAAGAAAAAAAATGGAAGAACCTGCGAATATAGGCAAAACAACAAGTATTGTTAACCAAGGAAAATGATTCGTGATAAAGACAAGATACGCTTTGACCAGAAAAGCCCGTGCTCGGAATAATATATTGATTTTATCGAGTACGGGCTTTTGTCGGTAAATGAGGAATCAAATGATTCAAGTGGAGTTTTTGTAACGTATCAATTAATAAGATAGACCCATGCTGCGAGTTGTTTCATGCCATAAATAAACACGGACACTCAAAAAGTCTGTCGGGCAAGCGGATTCACATCTCTTACAACCTACACAATCCTCGGTTCTTGGCGCGGAAGCAATTTGTTTAGCTTTACATCTGTCCCAAGGTATCATTTCCAATACATCTGTGGGGCAGGCGCGCACACATTGAGTACACCCTATACATGTATCATAAATTTTTACTGAATGTGACATTAAATCTATAAATTCCCGTTTTGAACATAAAAAATTTTCGATCTGGTATGCTAAAAATAAATGGTAGTATATTAATTATATGTTTATATTGTAGACACCAGATGAATCAATGATTTATTAATTTTTTTAAGAATCAATATATTTCTAAATTTGTTCATGAAAAAGTGCCAAGATACTTTGATTTCTCTTTCAACAACCACAGTCATACAATACAAGTCGCACATCTGAATTCAAATTGGTCAACAAATAATACAATATTTAATTAATATTAATGGAATTTTAATTCTATTTTAAATTCAAATAAATCTAACAAATTAATATAAATTATTATTTTATTATTATATAATTTATATAATGAAAATCAATGATTACATAATGAATGATTACGACTAATTTAATTATTCAACAAATTTGCTTGATTGATACGAGTTGATTTTTTGTTATGATGGATCGATGAAACAATAGCTAATCCAATAGCGGCTTCAGCTGCTGCAATAGCTATAACAAAAATTGAGAAAATGTCTCCTTTTAATTGGCGACTATCAAATAAATCAGAAAATGTTACGAGATTGATATTAACTGAATTTAGTATAAGCTCAAGACACATAAGTGCTCTAACCATGTTTCGACTTGTGATTAATCCATAGATACCGATAGAAAATAAATAGACACTCAAAAAAAGTACATGCTCGAACATCATTGACTAATTCCTCATCAATTTAGATTCATTTAAATATGAATAACAATTCAACTGATTTCATTGACTAGATATAGAACAAAATATTACAGAACAATAGAAGGTATTGGCAATAGATTTAACTAAAAACCTTAAACCTTTTTTATTTTATTTCAAATCTCTAATTCTAAAAATTTTTTAAATCATAAGTATTTATGATTGACGAGCCATAGTAATTGCACCTATTAAAGAAACTAAAAGAATTATAGAAATGAGTTCAAATGGAAGATAAAAATCTGTTGATAAATGAATCCCAATTTGTTGAACATAACTTATTAGGTCCTGTTCTAGAATCTGGTTTGATCTTGTAGTCCAAAGAATTCCGTACCATGACGTATCTGGGATAGTAATAATTAGTAAAAAAAAAATACTTGTACAAACCAGTGAAGTAACCCCATCTCCAAGGGTCCAAAGGCGGGAAACATTGGAATATTCTGAGCCATTTATGAACATTACAGCAAATATGATTAAGACATTTATGGCTCCCACATAAATAAGAAGTTGTGCAGCAGCTACAAAATAAGAATTCGATAGAATATAGAATAAGGATATACAAACAAGAACCAATCCCAACGAAAAGGCAGAATAAATTGGATTGGTAAATAATACTATTCCCAGGCCCCCAAATATAAGAACTGATCCCAGAAATACTACAACAATATTATGTATTGATCCAGGTAAATCCATTATGTATGAAATAAGAAAATAAATAAATAAATCGAAAGATTTCATGACCTTACTGAATAGTCCAGGAAGTAAAAATTAGTCTATTTTTTTAATTGTTTATGATACCGTTCCTAAATAAAATCTTAATGTAGTAATGCAGTATCGATTGTAATATAGATTTATGTAGATATAGATAAAGTTATTGGGCCAACTCAACTTTTTCATTTTAATTTATTCAGAAGAAAAGAAGAGTTGGAATCTTATATTTCCAAATAAAAACGAAAAATATTAAATAAACCCGCTATTCTCAACAATCAATAGTTATCGTTTTACTTTTAGTTACATTGACTAAAAAAAAAATAAATAAAGAAGTTTGGATCCTTTCTATCAAAATAGAAAAATAAAATCTTACTAATTGGTAATTGTTCTTGAATCAAGATATTTACCTTTGTCTATTTTTATTTGAGTCGAATTCATAACTGTTTGAATTGTGTAGTCTCCAATTACTGACATTGGTAACCGACCCAAAGCGATTTGATTATAATTCAATTCGTGACGATCATAAGTAGAAAGTTCATATTCTTCAGTCATTGATAAACAGTTAGTGGGACAATATTCAATACAGTTACCACAAAATATACAAACACCAAAATCTATACTATAGTTAAGCAATATTTTATTTTTAATATCTCCTTCAAATCTCCAATCAACAACAGGTAGATCTATGGGGCACACACGAACACATACTTCACAAGCAATACATTTATCAAATTCAAAGTGGATTCGACCACGGAAACGTTCTGATGTGATCGACTTTTCATAAGGATACTGAATAGTTACAGGTAAACGATTTGCATGGGATAAGGTAATTATGAAACTTTGACCAATATACCTTGCGGCTCGTATTGTTTGTTGACCATAATTCATGAACCCAGTCACCATAGGAAACATATTGTAGATATCCACGAATAAGTTGATGTTTCTTTCTCTTGTTTAAGAGAGGTTATGAGTCTAGAATACCATTATCGTATTGTGTTATTTATAGTGAAATAAGTTGGGAAGACGTTGTCAATAATAAATTACCTAGAGAAATAGGTAAAAGAAATTTCCATCCAAGATTTAATAGTTGGTCCATTCTCATCCTGGGTAAAGTCCATCTTGTTGTGATAGATATAAAAAGAAACAAATAAGCTTTAGCTAATGTAATAAAGATACCAATTGTCATTCCAAAGACTCTAGCAATTTGATTTATTCCGAAAAGTTCAGGAACAGATATGTATGGAATAGATAAATTCCACCCACCTAAATAAAGAATTGTTACAAATAATGAAGAAACTAAGAGATTTAGATAAGAAGCAATATAAAATAAACCATATTTGATACCAGAATATTCGGTTTGATAACCTGCTACTAATTCTTCTTCTGCTTCTGGTAAATCAAAAGGTAATCTCTCGCATTCTGCTAGAGAAGAAATTAGAAAAACGATAAACCCTATAGGTTGACGCCACATATTCCACCCCCAAAAACCATATTTTGACTGCGCCTCAACTATATCAACTGTACTTGAACTGTTCGATAATCATAGTCGATAATAACATAACTGTTCGCACCGCTATTCCAAAACCGTACATGAGACCTCAGCTTCATACGGCTCCTCTATGGCCGCGTACAAATAAATGTAAGGACTGGTTCGGTATTATTATAGGTATCTTTGTGGGGTGGGGTAGATAGAATAAAAATACCGTGTAGAGTCCCAAAAATTAGACCAATGGAATTCTGTCTGCTAGAATAAAAAAAAAAGGGCGCTTCCGAATTGATCTCATCCCTTATAATTAAATCTTCCGTAATAACTTAATCTTTCAATAAAATACTCGTTATATCAAGAGATAAAAAGAATTAGACATTCTTTACTGAATCATAAAGAATAAGAATTTCATATATACATATATATTTGGTATAGATGTAGGAAAAAATAAATAAAGATCTTTTTTATATTCTATTTCTTTTGTTCCTGTTCTTCTTTCTCATAAGAGGTATTCCTGAGAATAAAGGATTAATTCGTTCTTGATAGTTATTTCTTGAATCAGTGACTAGGAGCATACTCTAGATCGGAATCGTGGGGAAGTACTGCTTGATCATTTCTACCAACTTAAAGCCCCTATCATCTTATGATTCGTTTTATGTGGAAATACTTATTTTTTGATACCTTACATTATCTCTATTACTAATCCTTTGTGTACCTTGGTGTTCCTAACCGTCCACTGATTTTTGATTGATCTCCTGTATGGTAATACATACAAGACAGTAATCCCATACAGTTGATCTTTTGTACCCGCTTCAAGATATGATGAGAATCTAAATCTTGGGATAAAGAGTTTATACTCTTTAATGTTTACTTCTGCTTTATTCTTGTATATAGGGAATGATATTTTATCTTTTTACTACACATTGATAAGCTGTTTTGTTTTACTCATATAACTATCTGGTTTAACTCATCGACCTGAATAACTCTGATGAATAAAAAAATAAAAATATCTATATCTATCCAATACATTTACATTAATTCCTCTTTCCTTTATTTCATTTTGAGGTCAAAGTTCATGTTCTAACGAATCACACGTAGAGATATTGATAACACACATAGAGTTAATGGTATTTCATAACTAATAGATTGAGCCGCAGCTCGCAAGCCACCTAAAAAAGAGTATTTATTATTCGATACATATCCTGATATAAGAAGCCCAATAGGAGCAATACTTGAAATGGAGATCCATAAAAAAACACCTATACTGAGATCAGCTAAAACAAGTCGATACCCAAAAGGAATTATTAAATAACTTAATACAATTGATATAACTGCTATAGACGGTCCGATACTAAACAAACGAATATCTCCTCTAGATGGTAGGAGGTCCTCTTTAAAAAGTAATTTAGTCCCGTCCGCTAGAGCTTGAAGAATTCCCAACGGGCCGGCATATTCGGGTCCAATACGTTGTTGTATTGCTGCGGATATTTCTCTTTCTAACCATACAATTACTAGTACTCCTATTATGATTCCCAATATAAGGGTCAAAGCAGGGATAAATAGCCATATGAGTTCATAGACTTCTTTTAAGGATTCTGATTTAGAAAAATAATTGATAGTTTGTGCTTCTGTTGTGCCAATTATCATTTCAACGGTCAACTTCTCCCATAATGATATCTATACTACCTAGTATTGTCATGATATCAGCCAATTTCATTCTTTTAATTAGCTGAGGAAGAATTTGCAAATTGATAAAACCGGGCGGACGAATTTTCCATCTCCAGGGGAAAACACTATTATCTCCTATCAAATAAATTCCTAATTCTCCCTTTGGGGCTTCTACTCTTACATAAAGTTCTTGTTTCGACAATTCAAAATTAGGCGAAGGTTTTTTACTAATGAATCTATATTCAAAATCATTCAATTCGGAATTCCTTGCTCTATCTAAGCGCCGAATTTCTAAATTCTCATAGGGTCCTCCGGGAATTCCTTCTAAAGACTGTTGAATAATTTTTATGGATTCCCTCATTTCGCCAATTCGTACTAAATAACGAGCTAATGAATCCCCTTCTTTTTGCCATTGGACTTCCCAATCAAATTCATTGTAACATTCATAATGATCAACTTGACGAAGATCCCATTGGATCCCAGAAGCTCGTAACATGGGTCCTGATAAGCCCCAATTTAGTGCTTCTTCTCCACCAATAATGCCCACTCCTTCAACTCGTTCCAAAAAAATGGGATTCCGCGTAATAAGTTTTTCATATTCAACAACACTCGTTAAAAAATAATCGCAGAAATCTAAACATTTATCTATCCAACCATGAGGTAGATCAGCAGCTATTCCTCCGATGCGGAAATAATTATGCATCATTCGCATACCTGTGGCAGCTTCGAATAGATCATATAGCAATTCTCTCTCTCTGAAAATATAGAAAAAGGGAGTCTGCGCACCGATATCCGCCATAAAAGGTCCAAGCCATAACAAATGCGAAGCTACACGACTCAGCTCTAGCATAATTACTCTGATATAGCTGGCCCTTTGGGGTACTTGAACATTTCCCAATTGTTCTGGTGCATTTACTGTTATTGCTTCGGTGAACATAGTAGCTAAATAATCCCAACGTGTTACATAAGGAAGATATTGTATAATTGTTCGGTTTTCCGCTATTTTTTCCATCCCTCTGTGTAAATAGCCCAATACGGGGTCACAGTCAATAACATCTTCACCGTCGAGAGTTATAATAAGTCTAAGAACACCATGCATCGATGGGTGATGAGGGCCCATATTGACTATCATTAGATCTTTTCTTGTAGCCGGTACAGTCATATCTTTTCTTTCCTAATTCATTATTCCATGAATTTCTCAAAACGAGGTTTATAAAAATAAAACCTAAAAAAAATTTTCAAATGAATCCTCAAAATTAACGAGTTTTTAGCTCCCGAATATCTAACTGACTAATTAATTTTTTATAACTTACTCTATTTTTCTTTGACAAATAAGCCAACAGCCGTTGACGTTTTCCCAGAATTTTTCGTAGACCTCTTTGAGATAAAAAATCTTTTTTGTGCAATTCCAAATGCGAGGTGAGTCTCCGTATTTTATTGGTGAAACTGAATATTTGAAATTCAACAGACCCTTTGTTTTCTTCTTTTTCGTCTTGCAGAATAACTGAAATGAATGAATTTTTGACCATAAAAAAATTTTTCTATCTTTTTATTTTTTATAGATTTTACCGATCAGGAAAAATAATAATTAATATTATATTATGTTATGATTATGTCAGTCATTTTAATCTGATATAAACAAAAGTTTAGATTTATTCATACTTTTTTATTCTATCGAAATCCCATTTTTATTTCAAACATAAAATAGGATTTCGATAGAATAAAATATAATACATTTACACATTCACGAAAGAGAGTGATTTTTTTTTTTTTTTACTTAAAAAGATTCCACTAATTTATTATTCCTAGATCCAAAAATAAATAAATATAATGTACTAAAATGTAACATATGCATATGTACATCTTTCGCCATATATCAAATATGTTATGTCAGGTGATATATAGGAAATATAATAAGAGTTTCTTAACTTATTCTGGATTGGGGATACATATATATCCTTGACATACTAAAACGACTGCTGTTATGGGTATCAAACCAGTAACGATTCATACAAGCTAAATCCTCTAATCGGTAATTAGGCCAAAGAAATAATTTTAATTTAATAAAGTTAAAGTTGTTTGCATCTCTATTAAGATGCTTGTCCTCATTAAAAAATTGTCCACAGTTTATTATTTTGTTTTCGTTGCAAAATTTTGGATTTTTATCTATATCATTCCAATTCCAGAAATTGAAACAAATTAGAATTCTCAACTCTCTCCGACGTCGATGAGATAGAATATGTTCAGGAACAAGAAAATTATAATTATTTTTTTTTTCTTCATTCACAGGCATATCGCTATGTTGTACAATGGATTTGTCTAAATTATTCTTATCAACATTTCGTTTTTTTATGAATTTTTTATTAGTTTTAACTTTATCAACTAATGAAATACTTATGGTTTGATAGATAATAAATTGCCCATCCCTTTTTATAGATAAACGAACTGGTTCGATAATTAATATTCCTCTTTTTATCAATTCTGTAAGAGCAAGATCCTTTTGAATCAGCATTACATCCAGACACATTTCTCCTCTTTGAATCGAGGCTATAGTAATTTGCTTTGCATTTGTCAATCTAAGTAAGAGACAATATACCTTAATATTATTGATCATTCTTTGACTCAAAGAATCATCCCATCTTAATTGAAAAAGTAAATATTTTTTTAGTAACAAATCTAGTTCTGCTTCCTTGATCTTCTTAGATTCTTTTTTATTTCTACGTTTTTTAATGTCTGATCCCGCGCGATTCTCTTCAACATCTTTTTTTTCGTTTTGTTTTCCTAGATCATATCCAAGATATTTTGGATATTGTTGTTTGTTTTTTTCTTGGTTAGAATTTTCTAAATCAATATATTCTTTTTGATTAGATAATATGGGAAGATTTTTTTTTTTTTTTATGTTGATGCTTTCATATTGACTAATCTTTTCATTTTTATGAAAATCTAAAAGAAGAAATTGGATTGGTATAATCCATGGTTTAATTTTATATGTTTCAAAAAGTAGCGCAAATTCTGGTAAGAACCCAGATTTTAGTTTTGCTATGGTAGAATTATGATATAACCTTTTTTGATTCATTCCCATCCAATCAAAAAAGTGTTTTTTTTTTTTGTATAAATTGATTTCTTTATGAAATGAAATATCTTTATTTTTCATTTTGTTTTTATACTTATTAGTTTGAGTCTTAGTATTTTTATTAATATTGATACCAATATGCGCATTGGTCCAAGTCTCGATATCAATATTTTTTATAAGACAAAAATGGAGAATTTTACAATCAAAATATTTTCTATCCCGATTTATATTCGTATCAATAGGATATCTTTCCTCTAGATAATCACTAATAGTTGTACTTACCAATAGATAAAATGCGTCGGATTTCGATGTATTGAAATTATATAGATATGGAATTTCCCGGTTCTCCTTTACTTGTACTGTTGATCCATAAAAATAGGAGTTTTTCTTATCCCCATAATTAATATATTCATAATTCATATATTTATGTGATAAAAGATCATATCTGTAGTGTTTTTTAACCAATTTTTTTTTTTTTTTTGTGAACGAAACTGTTACGGAATAATCTTCTTTTACATAATGACTTAATTGGTCTTTTTTGTTTTCATATGAATTAAATTTAATTGAGTCTTGATTTTTAATCATACGAAGTTGATTGACTCTATTTCGCCATTTTTTCGGGACTAATCGAGACCATTTGATCCGGGAAAAATTGTATTGATAAAAACCCTTTAACCAGTTTTTCCAGTCATTCATTCCAGACTTTTTAATTTTATTATGCCTTGATTTGTAATCAAATAGTCCTCGTGTTATACAATAATCTTTTATTTTATCCCTAAGATAATAATGGGTTTCATGATCTTGAAATATATATTTCAAGTTATACTTATTAAGTAATTGGGTTTGTGATAATTTGTAAAATACATATGCTTGAGACAAGCAAATATAACTATTTAAATTTTTATTACTAATATTAGTATTTGAAACCCACTTTTTTATAGTTGAAATGAAGTTCATTCTATTTGGATTTATTTCATCAATTTTTTCTTGATTTGTTTCATGGTTGTAAGTGTATTTATTGATAATTTTTTTTTTTGATTCAAAAAAAAGTTGTATATTGATTCGGGGAATGTTTATGGCACATAGCAAGATATCCATGTATATTTTTTCAATGAAAAATTTTATAAAAAAATGTGATTTACGTATTAATCGTATATTGTTTCTTTTTAATATCTGCCAACTAGATTTCTGTGATTCTGATCCTTTTCTTTTATCATCATAGGTTAAAACTGTTTTTTTATTGTCTTTTGTGATTTGTTCTATTTGATTCTTGGTTGTGATTATCCTATCATAAAGATCTTTCATTTTTTTTTCTATGAGTGAATAATTTGTCCAATTCATAGATCGAATTGGTATGGTCCCTTCATGGTTAATTTTATTATTTATTTTTGAATCTTTTCCATTTTTATTTGGTTTATAGACTTTCACCTTCTTCAATTCAAATGAAAAAATAGGATTTACTTTTTCTTTCATTATTCGCTTTATAACAAGAGCTGTTTTTATGACCCATTCTTTTTTTTCTTTTAAAATTTGTAGAGACCATTTTCCTCTTTCCTTTAAGACCCTTAGAACGAGAAAAAATTGTTTTTTTAGCTTTCTAATTTTTCTTTTGAATTCTTTAAAAATGGGTTCAAAAAAAGAAAGTTGTTTTCGGGGAGAACCAAAGGGAAGTTCCGTTTCCATTCCCCATACTGTTAAAAAAGAAAAAGTGTCTTTTTTTACTTGTTTTTTCATTGAATCTATATAATGAGATCGTACCTTAGATCTTTGTCTTCGCCAAGGTTTCAGACAAAAAGGAAATAAAATCTTTATCTGAATTCCGTCTGTTAACCAATCTTTTGGAAATTCTGTTTCTGATAATTGAACACCATTATAGGTGCACTTAATGTGCATTTCTCGATTCCATTTCTTCAAATCCTCGTACCATTCAGGAAATTGGAATAATAACATACGGCCCATATTTTTAGCTATTATCAATGAAGGTAATACAATATATTTTCTAAGAAAAGATTGTGTTACTAACATCAAACCTCTTATAACTTGAGCAAATGGAATGCTATCCCAAGTTTCTGCTATTGTTATTCGCTCATTTTCCTCTTTTTTTTCCTGTTCTTTTGCCCCTTCTTTATCAAAATCAAAAGAAGAATCGGAAATTTGCGATTCTGATTCTTTACCGACTCCATTTCTAAAAATGAAATTTATAATTTCAGAAAGATCAAAAGAATCAAAAAAAAATGTTTTGTTTATTCGATCCAAAAAAAGCGGGGAATTAGCATTTGCTTGAAACATTTCCCAAGTAACCGTTTTGCGTCTTTGAGCACGCATGGATCCTTTTATTATATCCCGACGAAAATCTGATTGTTGCGAGTAACGTATCAAAGCCACTTCTTCTCCTTCATTATTATTACTAGTATTATTAATACTAGTAACAGAATTAGTATTCTGATTGTTATCAGTAAAAATTAACACCTGTTTGGCTTTTCTTGAACGAATCTCATGATCTTCCGTCGATTCTTCCTCATCTTCTTCCTCCAGCTCTTCAATAAAAAAATCATCGGTTAATTTGTATGACCATCGAGAAATTTTTTTGCTTATTTCTTTTATTCCAATAGATTTATTTTTAATTATTGTTTGATTATTTGGGTCGGTTGTAATTACATCGAATAAAAATTTCAAGAATTTTGATTGACTTTCTGAATCAATTCTTTTAGACTTCGATGATAATTTCTTATCAAAATCAAATGAATTCTTTTTATTTTCAAATTCTTGGGAATTATTAGGAATAGGA